CTCCCGAAAATCCAATTTAATTTTTCAATGGGGTTAGATGATCTAGTTCTTAATATTATTACTTTAAAGAACTGACAGATTCCACAACAAATCTCTTGATTCGGAATTAGAGACTCATGTCCCATCTGATGAATCGATTTTCTTTTACACTTCTGTATCTCACTCTATCTTGTTTTTTAGTATTATCTAAAATAACCGATGAATTATGAATTTTCCATAACTTAGGTAAGTGCTTTACCAACATATGTAGTGTAGTAAAAAAATAAATGGAATTTAACCCTTTCATGCTTACTATAACTAGTTATTTCGGTTTTCTACTGGCTGCTTTAACTATAACCCCAGCTCTATTTATTGGCTTGAACAAGATACGTCTTATTTGAAATGAATTGAATGAATAAGTCAGAAAATAAAAATCTTTCTTTTGGATTCCTGGTATTCTACGACTCTTTTCCACACTAATTATCAATTCTTTTCTTGGTCATTGAGATTCGTGGATAATTTAGACTACTATTTAGGGATAGATCGTACCTCTTTTTTTTTATCCCCTCGAACAAATCGAAATGATTGAAGTTTTTCTATTTGGAATCGTCTTAGGCCTAATTCCTATTACTTTAGCGGGATTATTCGTGACTGCGTATTTGCAATACAGACGTGGGGATCAGTTGGATCTTTGATTGAGTAATATTTCTTTTTTGATTGACCTCCTCCAGACCAGAGAGGAGGTCAAATTGGAGTTGCAATTCAACTTTGTTTTGTTAAGTTATTTTACTCTGCTTCGACATAAGATAGATGGAATCACGCTCTGTAGGATTTGAACCTACGACATCGGGTTTTGGAGACCCGCGTTCTACCGAACTGAACTAAGAGCGCTTTCATTCAAAAAGAAAACCCTTTTCTACTCCTAACGTGTCTCACGTACGTATAGTATCCACAAATTCAAGTTATACCCACTTTAATTGATCTCCTCGCTACTGCCCATAAAGAAGAAAGAAGTAATAGGTAGGGATGACAGGATTTGAACCTGTGACATTTTGTACCCAAAACAAACGCGCTACCAAGCTGCGCTACATCCCTTTTCCAAATTGTTGTATAATGGCATTGTACACAATTCCTGTCTTGTTTTCCACATCGTAATTTTCTTCTCTTTCTCTATCTATATAGAACCTTCTTGTCATTTCTTCTTTTTGGTCTCATATAATCAAGGAATGGTATACATCTAAAATCCTATCTAATTTCACCTATAAAAGAAAGATTACTATTCCTTGGTAATGTATAGGAAGAAGGGGTCATCTTTTTCTTTTTTAGGGGTAGGAAAATCTCGTCTATACTGTTCATTCGTTCATTCTATATATAGAATATTGATTTTGTTTTTTTAGTTAGGAATTTCGCCTAAACAAAAGAAATACAAATGATCTTGGGCAAGAGTATCTGATCATATATGTATTCCAATAAGGAAGGAGGATTTTCAATGCGGGATATAAAAACATATCTCTCTGTAGCGCCCGTGCTAAGTACTCTATGGTTTGGGGCTTTAGCAGGTTTATTGATAGAAATTAATCGTTTATTCCCAGATGCTTTGTCATTCCCTTTTTTTTAATTCTAGTTATTGCTATGCGAGGAATTCTTCGTGACATGACGCAAATTTTCCCTTTTTCAATCCTTTTTTTTTTAGTATAGGAAGGAAAAAGAAAGAAAAGATGGATTGGGTTGAACCTCAGAGTCATGAAAAATTCGGCAAATCCCATTTTGGAAAACAGAAATTCAATCAAAAGCGGTATCCAAGCTAAGTCAGGCCTCAGAAATCAGAGCATAGAAAGAGGCTGGGCTGGCTACTTAAATGAAAGGATTTCGAAGCAAAATCCTTGCTAATTCGACAAGGATTGTATTCTTTAATTATTTCTCTATTTTTTATTACTTAATTTAAGAATTTTAAAAATTTTTTATTCGAATGGATTTTATTCTTCTTCTTGGGATTCAAAATAGAAGAATAACAGAATAAGTAGAAGAATTAAGTTAAGTCAATCCAAAAAAGAAAGGAGGTTCATGGCCAAGGGGAAAGGTGTTAGAATCAGAGTTATTTTGGAATGTATCAGTTGTGTTCGAAAAGGTGCCAATGAGGAATCGACGGGGATTTCTAGATATAGTACTCAAAAGAATCGCCACAATACACCCGGACAATTAGAATTAAAAAAATTTTGTCGTTATTGTCGCAAGCATACGACTCATGACGAAATAAAAAAATAGGAGCATCGTGTGTTCGATCTTTCCAAAGAACAGATTTAATATATAGAACATAGATAGAATACAAAATACAAATCAATTCATTTGATTTCAGGTAGATATTATTTCATATGTATAGAGGGTATTCATATACTATATATGAATCAAATAATAATATGAATCAAATAATATATGGACCAAAGAAAGACTACTTCTTCTGGATCCAAAATTAATAAAATAAAGAAATCCATTTTTTTTTTTCCAATTTTAAAATAAAGAATAAATCATGTATACATCTAAACAACCTTTTCATAAATCTAAGCAAACTTTTCATAAATCCAAGCAAACTTTTCGTAAATCCAAGCAAACTTTTCGTAAATCCAAACAACCTTTTCGTAGGCGTCCTCGGATTGGCCCGGGGGATCGAATTGATTATAGAAACATGAGTTTAATTAATCGATTTATTAGTGAACAAGGAAAAATATTATCGAGACGAATAAATAGATTAACCTTGAAACAACAACGATTAATTACTCTTGCTATAAAACAGGCTCGTATTTTATCTTTCTTACCATTTCGTAACTATGAGAATGAGAAGCAATTTCAAGCCCAGTCAATTTCAATAATTACTGGTCCTAGACCCAGAAAGAATAGACATATTCCTCAATTAACGCAAAAGTTCAATTCCAATCGAAACTTAAGAAACTCCAACCAGAATTTAAGAAACAACAATCGGAACTTAAGTTCCGATTGTTGATGTTTTATTCGAAAGGGCCAGACCTATATAAAGAAAGTAATCCAGTTTTGATTCTTGTGTTTGTTATAAGAAAGAAAAATGGGGAAGAATAAATAGTTTTTTTATTTATTGCAACATGCTCGTTGATTCCTACCACTTAATCTTAATTTATTGTATCTTCCCGGAGTTCCCTCTCCGGGAATTCGGTTTTAATTATTCCTGTATATTACTTTTTTATCCATTTAATTGAGGATCTTTATTTTATTGGAAATCGTGTAAAGATTATTTGGATTTGATACAGCTACTTGTGCAAGCATTTTACGATTAAGAATCAATTCCTTCTTGTACAGATTGTGTATTAATTTACTATAACTATCGAATACTTTATATATCCGCGTTGCTGCGTTTATCCGAGTGATCCACAAACGACGAAAATCCCTCTTTTGCCTGCCTCTATCTCGATGAGAGGAAACAAAAGCTCTTCTTACTTGTTGAGTAATCATTCGATTAAGTCTTAAATGAGCCCCTCTAAAGTTTGAGGCAAATGAACGCATTTTTGTTCGTCGTCTCCGAGCTATATATCCTCGCGGAACTCTGGTCATTGAATCAAATTAACCTTAATGAATAACTAATGATTTCTCTTCTTTTAGCCATCCTTTTTCCCATTAATAACAAAACGAATTATTCCGATATATAAAATATTAATTCCAATGGCTTTTGCTACTGTAACCTTCCCAACCACGATTTTTTATTCTATTCTCTTCAGTTATTTCGCATAGAAATAACAAATTCTAACGATACTCAAAAAAATAGTGGGTTCCATCGTTTCTATGGTTCCCTTTTAAACGGTGAGGCCCTCTCTATACACCGGAGCCCTTTCTTTCATTTCATCAAAAGGTATTGTGAACTTGTATAGTTCACATTCTTTGGCTCTACCTATCCATTATAGAGTAAATAGCTCTTTTCACAATAAGAGTTATCCATACAGTGACGGCATTTAATTATGAAAGTTGGCTAAGTAGCTGACCCTGTTAGTCCGTTCTTTTAAGATAAAGGAGCATAAGCCTTTTTCTTTTTATTACTATTTCCTCCGCTTAATGGATAACCATTTTCTACCAATGGGGGAATTGCTTCTTAATTTCCAATTTAGATGATTGGATTTGCACCAAAGGAAACCAGAAATTCCATATACCATAGAAATCTAGGATAGAGAAGCTCTATCCTATTCATTGGTACCGATCATGGATACTTCAAAAATTGTATTATTTGTTTGAACTCATGATCTGAACGAGTCGCACATACACCCTAGCACATGTTCCTCGACGCTGAGGACATCCCTTAAGCGCGGGCGATTTTCTAGCATTTCGTATTGGCTGTCTTGCGTTTCTAATAAGTTGTTTAACCGTTGGCATGTCGTATGTATATAGAAAAAAAAAGGATTGGTTTAGATCGATCTTAACCTGATGATTGATCATCATGAAGTATTTCTATTTTCTATTAAATCGCAGAAAACCTGAATTTAGGTTTGAAATAAATTTACAAGAAATCCGGCCACTACCAATCCTTAAACATTTCTGGAAACCACACTGGATCAGTATCGCAGTGCTCGTCAATCATTTCATCCCCTACAATATCGACAAGTCCATAAGCTTTGGCTTCGTCTGCTGACATAAAAACATCCCTTTCCATGTCTTCGGATACAACCCAAAAAGGCTTGCCTGTTCTTAGGGCATAAACCCTTGTGATCATTTCGCGAACTTTGTGTAACTCTTCCACTTCTAGTAAAAATTCTGGTGTCCTTGCCCGATAATAAGCACTAGCAGGTTGGTGAAGCATAATCCTCGCGTGAGGGAATGCTATACGCTTGGTGGGTTCGCCTCCAAGCAGAATGAAGGATGCCATGGACGCAGCCATTCCGAGGCATATTGTATATATATCTGGTGTCACCGTTTGCATCGTATCAAAAATCGCCATTCCTGAGATTAGCCACCCGCCTGGGGAGTTTATAAACAAAAAAATATCGCTAATTCCATCTTCTATACTGAGATATACCATGAGACCTGTAATATGATTCGTGACCTCGCAACGAATCTCTTGACCTAAAAAAAGTGTCCTTTCTCGATACATAACATTGTATAAGTCAACCCAAGTCGCTTCTTCATCTCCGGGAATCCGGTAAGGTACTTTTGGAACACCAATGGGCATATTAGATTAATATTATTAAATTTAAGTAAGAAAACTACACTTTAATATGGAAACGTAAGAATGGAAGAGAAAGAAAGAATCCGCAGTTTATTGTCTTCATTTTTTTTTTCTTATTCTATATGAATACTATAGATTCTATTAATACGTAGATTGAAATAATACATATAAGGAAGGTAAGACAGATTGAATAAAGAAAAAGGAATCGGTGATTGGAATGATAAACAAAGAGGGATAGGGATCTATTCTTCGTTTTTTCCAAATAGGCCAAGCTACCCATTGCATATTGGCACTTATCGAGTATAGAATAGATCTGCTTCTCTTTCTTCTTACGAACAGAATTGGCTTCTTATTTTTAATGGAATGAAATAAATATTCACGCTTTCTGACACAGAATCCCCTAGAGGGGTTAGGTACATAGGATATAGATAGTCTTTTCCAATGCGATAAAATAAAGCGACATCGTGTCTATTTTTCTTTGCTAAAGGGGTATTTCCATGGGTTTGCCTTGGTATCGTGTTCATACTGTTGTATTGAATGATCCGGGTCGATTGCTTTCGGTGCATATAATGCACACAGCTTTAGTTTCTGGTTGGGCCGGCTCGATGGCTTTATATGAATTAGCGGTTTTTGATCCCTCTGATCCTGTTCTGGATCCAATGTGGAGACAAGGTATGTTCGTAATTCCCTTCATGACTCGTTTAGGAATAACCAATTCGTGGGGTGGTTGGAGTATTTCAGGAGGAACTGTAACGAATCCGGGTATTTGGAGTTATGAAGGTGTGGCAGGTGCGCATATTGTGTTTTCTGGCTTGTGTTTCTTGGCAGCTATCTGGCATTGGGTATATTGGGACCTAGAAATATTCTGTGATGAGCGGACAGGAAAACCCTCTTTGGATTTGCCCAAGATCTTTGGAATTCATTTATTTCTTGCAGGGGTGGCTTGCTTTGGCTTTGGCGCATTTCATGTAACGGGTTTGTATGGTCCTGGGATATGGGTGTCCGATCCTTATGGACTAACTGGAAAAGTACAAGCTGTAAATCCAGCGTGGGGTGTAGAAGGTTTTGATCCTTTTGTTCCGGGGGGAATAGCTTCTCATCATATTGCTGCGGGTACATTGGGCATATTAGCGGGCCTATTCCATCTTAGTGTCCGTCCGCCTCAACGTCTATACAAAGGATTACGTATGGGCAATATTGAAACTGTACTTTCCAGTAGTATCGCTGCTGTTTTTTTTGCAGCTTTCGTAGTTGCCGGAACTATGTGGTATGGGTCAGCAACTACCCCAATCGAATTATTTGGGCCTACTCGTTATCAGTGGGATCAGGGATACTTTCAGCAAGAAATATATCGAAGAGTTAGCGATGGGTTAGCCGAAAATCTTAGTTTATCAGAAGCTTGGTCTAAAATTCCCGAAAAATTAGCCTTTTATGATTATATTGGTAATAATCCGGCAAAGGGGGGATTATTCAGAGCAGGCTCAATGGACAACGGGGATGGAATAGCTGTTGGATGGTTAGGACATCCCGTCTTTAGAGATAAAGAAGGACGCGAGCTTTTTGTACGCCGTATGCCTACTTTTTTTGAAACATTTCCGGTTGTTTTGGTAGATGAAGAGGGAATTGTGAGAGCGGACGTTCCTTTTAGAAGAGCAGAATCCAAATATAGTGTTGAACAAGTAGGTGTAACGGTGGAGTTCTATGGTGGCGAACTTAATGGAGTAAGTTATTCTGATCCTGCTACTGTAAAAAAATATGCGAGGCGTTCCCAATTAGGGGAAATTTTTGAATTAGATCGGGCTACTTTGAAATCGGATGGTGTTTTTCGCAGCAGTCCAAGGGGTTGGTTCACTTTTGGTCATGCTACCTTTGCTTTGCTCTTCTTTTTCGGACACATTTGGCATGGCGCTAGAACCTTGTTCCGAGATGTTTTTGCTGGTATTGATCCAGACTTGGATGCTCAAGTGGAATTTGGAACATTCCAAAAAGTGGGAGATCCAACTACAAGGAGACAAGCAGTCTGATACCACATTGCTATGGTATCTTTCATCTCTCTTTTTTGATTTGACATGGGAAACATCTCCCATCCTTTCTTTGACTCTTTTTCTTTCTTTATCTTTATATGGGAAAAGATCCCAAATGACAAATGAATAGGTGTGGAAGTTATAATTGTAAATAAACCACGATCGAATCTATGGAAGCATTGGTTTATACGTTCCTTTTAGTTTCGACTTTAGGGATAATTTTTTTCGCTATCTTCTTCCGAGAACCACCTAAGGTTCCGACTAAAAAAATGAAATAATTTCATTGAAGTAAGAAGTCTCCCAGATGGGGAGACTTCTTACTTCAATTAGTCCCCGTGTTCTTCGAATGGATCTCTTAATTGTTGAGAGGGTTGCCCAAACGCGGTATATAAGGCATACCCAGTAAAGCTTACAAGTAAACCAGATATGGAGATGGCGACTAAAGTTGCTGTTTCCATTTTTATAGAATTTCAAGATTACAATGGATCTACGAAAAGATCTTGTATTTACAACTACAACGGAATAGTATACAAAGTCAACACCAATGATTAAATAGAATTTATGGCTACACAAACCGTTGAAGATAGTTCTAGACCTGGGCCAAGACGAACTCGCGTAGGTAGTTTATTGAAACCCTTGAATTCGGAATATGGGAAAGTAGCTCCGGGTTGGGGGACTACTCCTTTTATGGGGGTCGCAATGGCTTTATTCGCGATATTCCTATCTATCATTTTAGAAATTTATAATTCTTCTGTTTTACTGGACGGAATTTTAATGAATTAGGTTTCTACTAACTAAAACTACGAAGTCATTGTTTTTCCATCCAAAAAAGCCTTTCTACTTTAAGCTATACATTTCTAGACATTCTGGTAGTTCGACCGTGGAATTTTTTTGTTTTGGTATCTCTGGAATATGAGTGTGTGACTTGTTAGAATGGATCCTATTGATAATACATAGAAAGGGCCTGTTATCTCTATCAAGATGATTCTAATTCGTCGGATATTTTTTATTCTAGTATCTGGAACACGAAATAGATAGAGTGGATCAAGAAAAAAAATGGAACTATGATTCATACTCACTATTCAGACCTCGCAACCAGACTGAAAAAAATTCAAGTAGTTTTTAATAAAAAAAGAAATTTTCTTCCTTCCAATTTTGTTTGCCCAAAAGACAACTTTTTTTTCTCTCGATTTTGTCGAGTTATTACACGGATTCAATAAATGATCATCAAGCGGTTCTTATTCGAAGAACCCTTGCCTTTTGGTTAGCTTGAGACTCAATCATCGTGGCTCTAGTATGAATCTAAGGTTTTAATTGAACTGATTCATAGGATCGCAACAAGATAATTTCTATCAGAAAACTACTAGAATTTTTGCTTTATTTATTTACTAGTAAAACAAGAGTAAATCTGCATTACGCAAAAAAAAAAAAAAAAGAAATCCAAAATAGGGAAGAGAAAAGTCAAGAAGCCTCTAATGACCAACATAAGGGAAAGAAAGAAAGACAGATGAGCCAACTTGAGATTTTTTGGCATTATCATCACAAAGAATAAGTTCTGGATTTTTCTTATTTCATATCTTCAAGGCAAATCGACCCAATCCAGTGGCTGATGAAGTTTTGAACCTTTTTTTTTTCTAATATCCGTTGAAAATTTGTGTGTTTCTGCTTGAGCCGTACGAGATGAAATTTTCATATACGGTTCTCGGAGGGGGACTCGGGTTAGTTACCTATCTCAATAAAGTATATGATTGGTTTGAGGAACGTCTTGAGATTCAGGCAATTGCGGATGATATAACTAGTAAATATGTTCCTCCTCATGTCAACATATTTTATTGTTTAGGGGGAATTACACTTACTTGTTTTCTAGTACAAGTCGCTACCGGTTTTGCTATGACTTTTTACTACCGCCCAACCGTTACAGAGGCTTTTTCCTCGGTTCAATACATAATGACCGAGGCCAACTTTGGTTGGTTAATCCGATCAGTTCATCGATGGTCAGCAAGTATGATGGTTCTAATGATGATCCTGCACGTATTTCGTGTGTATCTCACAGGTGGATTTAAAAAACCCCGCGAATTAACTTGGGTGACAGGTGTGGTTTTGGGTGTATTGACTGCATCGTTTGGTGTAACTGGTTATTCTTTGCCTTGGGATCAAATTGGTTATTGGGCAGTCAAAATTGTGACAGGTGTACCTGAAGCGATTCCGGTAATAGGATCGCCTTTAGTGGAGTTATTACGTGGAAGTGCTAGTGTGGGCCAATCCACTTTGACTCGTTTTTATAGTTTACATACCTTTGTACTGCCTCTGCTTACTGCCGTATTTATGTTAATGCACTTTCCAATGATACGTAAGCAAGGTATTTCGGGTCCTTTATAGGGAAGCCATATCATAGAGAAAGATAATTCTAATTTTCATATATCATATCGGGTAGGTTGTGGTATTTCATTGCTACAAACATGGGTTATTGTAAAATAAGACATGTCATTTGGATACTTTTCTTCAACTCCGAAGTATTTTGATACAAATAGTTGAAGTTCATTTTATGAAAGAAAATAAGGCGGATTATGGGAGTGTGTGACTTGAATTATTGATTTGGCCATGCAGATAAAGAATTGGATCTGCCACATTAGAATTCACAACCAAAGGTGTCTCCGCATCCAATCAACACGTAAGTCCCCTATCTAGGAAGGATAGGCTGGTTCACTTGAGGAGAATATTTTCTATGATCATACCCCAACCATGTCATCCATGAACAGGCTCCGTAAGATCCCATAGAGTAGAAATAGAATAAGTCATGTGACATGATCCAATTCTCTATTTATTACACTTACTTTTTTTATTATAGTATGGAAATGCATTCATTTTCTTTGCATCGATTGCGATCCGCAATACTATCGGAGTAAAAGAAGGTATCTAAAGAAGAACGTAGGCTAGACTTTTTGATTTTTTATTAGTAACAAGTAAATACTTTGTTTGGACGTAAGAAACTTGCGATATTGAGGGGATAAACACCAACTAATCAAGAGACATGAGACAATCCACAAAGCAATTGATCATGATCAAATTTGCAAGCCAACTTGGATATTGAGCATTTACCCATAAGAATAAGATTCTTTTCAATAAAATAAGTAGTTGTAGGTGCAACTTCGGAAAAGAGAATCTGATAAAGCTTTTCTTACCTAGAGTCATTGAGTCATTATATACCTTATTCTATTATGGATCTTCCACGGTCTTTTTTCTTTCATTCTTGCTCGAGCCGGATGATGAAAAATTCTCATGTCCGGTTCCTTTGGGGGATGGATCCTAAAGAATTCACCTATCCCAATAACAAAGAAACCTGACTTAAATGATCCTGTATTAAGAGCAAAATTAGCTAAAGGGATGGGACATAATTATTACGGGGAACCCGCCTGGCCCAACGATCTTTTATATATTTTTCCAGTAGTAATTCTAGGTACTATTGCATGTAATGTAGGTTTAGCGGTTCTCGAGCCGTCAATGATTGGTGAACCGGCGGATCCGTTTGCAACTCCTCTGGAAATATTACCCGAGTGGTACTTCTTTCCCGTCTTTCAAATACTCCGTACAGTACCCAATAAGTTATTGGGCGTTCTCTTAATGGTTTCTGTGCCAACGGGCTTATTGACAGTACCCTTTCTAGAGAATGTCAATAAATTCCAAAATCCATTTCGTCGCCCAGTAGCTACGACCGTTTTTTTAATCGGTACTGCAGTAGCTCTTTGGTTAGGTATTGGAGCAACATTACCCATTGAAAAATCCTTAACTTTAGGTCTTTTTTAGGGATTTTTCAGGTTGATTCATTCAACCGTGAAGTACCGTGCATAGGTATCTAGGAAATAGTTACTTCCAAGTGAATCTTCCCTAGATACCTAAAATCCATTTTATTATGATCCATTTCGCGAAAATATAGATTGTGCCAAAGATGCAAAATTGTTTTCTTTTTTCTTTTTATTCTAACTCGAAAAAGAAGAAGAGGAAAAAATTGCAATGGATTTAAAACGAGAACTTATTCTTAGGTAAATCGATTGGGAGATGCTTCTCTAGAGTGTCCCATATCTGTTTTCCATCTTCCATACGAAAACTGTCAATTCTCATAAGATCTTCTTCAGTCTTACTCAAAAGGTCCAATAGTGTATGTATATTGGCCCTTTTGAGACAATTATACGTTCTAGAAGGCAATTCTAATTGATCAATAAAAATACAATTCAATGGAATTCCTTTTTTGTTTTTCTTTAGATTAGTTAATCTTTTTTGAAAGGTTAAAAGGGGTGGAGTAAACCTGTTTTTATTTTCTTCGAAACTAGTGCCCTCTTCCTCCGCGTGTAGAAAAGGAAGAAATAAATCAATCAAATTACGAGAAGCCTCATAAAGCGCTTCCTTAGGGGTTAAACTTCCATTCGTCCATATTTCTAGAAAAAGTATCTCGTGTTTTTCATTTCCATTCCCACAAGAAAAAATACTATAATTCACATTTCGAACAGGCATGGATACAGCATCTATGGGATAACTTCCATCTTGAGAGTTCTTTCTGAGTTCCGTGTGATATCCGCGATCTCTCTTGATCTGTAACTCAATACAGAAATCAATGGGCTCTGTCAAGTTAGCTATAGGTTGTGCCGTATCAACGATCTCTACGGAAGGTGGTAAGATGATATCTTGAGCAGTTATGTATCTAGGACCTTTGACGCAAATTGATGCGTCTCTAACTCCATAGAGATTACTTCTCAATACAATTTCTTTCAAATTTAGTAAAATTTCTTGTACGGATTCTTCAATACCAGCTATTGTAGAATATTCGTGTGGCACGCTCCCAAATTTTGCACGTGTGATACATGTTCCTTCTATTTCTCCAAGTAAAGCTCTTCGCAAGGCAATACCGACGGTATCCGCTTGACCTTTTCTAAGCGGGGACAAAATGAAACGACCATAATAAAGACGCTTACTATCTACTCTTGATTCAACACACTTCCACTGTAGTGTTTGAGTGGATCCTGCTACCTCCTCTCGAACCATAATAGACTAGTATTATTATTTGATCATTGAATCGTTTATTTCTCTTGAAAGCGTTTTAATTCTTTTACAGACGTCTTTTTTTAGGAGGTCGACATCCATTATGCGGCATAGGTGTTACATCGCGTATACAACTTAATCGTACACCACTTTTAGCAATGGCTCGTAATGCGGCATCTCTTCCACTACCAGCACCCTTTACCATAACTTCTGCTCGTTGCAAACCCACTGTACGAATAGCATCTACTGCTGTTCTTTGACCAGCATAGGGTGATGCTTTTCTTGAGCTTTTGAATCCACAAGTACCCGCGGAGGACCAGAAAACCACCCGACCTTGCGGGTCTGTAACAGTTATAATGGTATTGTTGAAACTAGCTTGAACATGAATAACTCCTTTTGTTATTCTACGTGCACTTTTCCGTAAACTAAAACGCGCATTCCTACGCAAACCAATACGCACTCTCCTACGTGAACCAATTTTTGGTATAGCTTTTGTCATATTTTATTATCTCATAAATATGAGTTAGAAATAACAAAAAGAAAAAAAGATACAAAGATATCCGTTTCAGGGTAAAATATATCCTTTACTTTAATTATTAATTATTTTATTTGGAATTTGGACGTTTCCGCGGGTACTTTTTTTACTTTTTAGAAAGTAAAGTTCTTTTTCGAAAGATTACCCCTGCCTTTGTTTATGCTTCGGATTGGAACAAATGACTCTAATTCGTCCACGCCTACGAATCAGTCGACATTTTGTACAAATTTTACGAACGGAAGCTCTTATTTTCATATTTCCTTATTCCTTTCTTAAACTATGAATCTAATCTTTGGGAAAAAATAAGTCTCTTCGCTTGAATTTTGGAACTTTGAATTTATTACCCTAGAAAAAAGAAAAACCTAATCCTTTGAATCTTTGGTATCCTTCAAATCTTCGGTATCCTTCGAGTCTTCGGTACGCTTCGAATCCTTATGGGGAAGTCTATAAATTATACGTCCTTTGCTTGAATCATAACGACTTACTTCAATTTTGACCCTATCCCCCATCAGTATTCGTATAGAACTAGACCGGATCTTTCCTGAAATATAGCCCAGGATGATGGTGTCATTCTCTAGGCGAACGCGGAACATTCCGTTGGGTAGGGCTTCCGTAACTAAACCTTCGAAAGTGACTTTTGCTTCTCTCGGGTTTTTTTTTTCTCTGCTATTTTTTTTTTCTGTCATATTTTTTTTCTCCTATTTTTCTATTTTGATTTTCAAATAAAAAAAAACGTTGTATTTTTATTTGAAAAATAGGAAGTTCGAGATAGAATTCGAGTACTATAGGAGGGGCGATTACCATATATAACATAAGACTTCTCCCCCAATTCTGTTTAGTCGAGCTTCTCGATCTGTCATTATACCTCGAGAAGTAGAAAGAATAGCAATTCCCATTCCGCCCAAAACTTTAGGAATTCCTTGATAGTTGGCATAAATTCGTAAGCCGGGTCGGCTGATACGCTTTAAAAAGGTTCTAGTTCTATATATTCCTTTTCTAGTCTTTCTCTTTTGATGTCGCAAAGTTGAAACCAAGAAATATCTGTTACTTTCCTGATGTTTCCGAACACTTTCAATAAAACCCTCTCGTAGAAGTATTTTAACAATGTTTTCGGTAATATTTGTAGATACTACTCGAACTGTTCCTTTTTTATTCATGTCCGCGTTTCTTATAGAGGTTAGTAAATCAGCAATAGTGTCCTTGCCCATAAGACTCTAATTCTAGGTTCCTCCTAATTTTTCTATAATCAACATGTTTTCTTTTTTTTTCTTTTACTTTTGGATTTTAAAGCATATACGTGAGACATAATCTACTAATTTTTTCTTTGATCTATATCTCGCCTACTAGTATTTATAATACTTCAGGAGCTAATGAAACTATTTTAGTAAAATTCAATTCTCTCAATTCCTCGGCGATCGCGCCAAAAACTCGAGTTCCTTTTGGATTTCCTTTTTGATCAATGATAACCGCTGCATTGTCATCATAGCGTATTATTATACCGTCTTCGCATTTGAACTCTTTACATGTACGTACAATTACAGCTCGAATTACTTCGGATCTTTCTAGAGGCATTTGGGGCACTGCGTCTTTGATTACAGCAACAATAACATCACCAATACGAGCATATCGCTGATTACTAGCAGCTCCTATGACTCGAATACACATCAATTTTCGAGCTCCACTGTTATCTGCTACATTTAAAAGGGTCTGAGGTTGAATCATATTATTTTGATTTCAATTTGTTATTTCTATGCAAAAGGATGAAAGAAATATTGTCTTTCCAGAAAAAAACCAGGTTTTTTTTATCTTCAATACTCCTTTTTTGGGATGCTATATCTCTAATCGAAGAAATTGACTTCGTATGGGCATTTTACTGGCAGCTATGGAGATAGCTGCTCTAGCTACAGTTTCAGATACTCCGCCCATTTCATAAAGTATTCGACCTGGTTTAACAACGGCTACCCAATATTCGGGGGATCCCTTTCCTGAGCCCATACGTGTTTCCGTGGGTCTTAGTGTAACCGGTTTGTCGGGAAATATACGTACCCATATTTTTCCACCACGACGTGCATATCGTGTCATTGCTCTTCGTCCTGCTTCTATCTGTCTCGACGTGATCCAAGCGGGTTCAAGTGCTTGCAGAGCATATCTACCAAAACAAATACGATTACCTCGGCAGGATTTTCCCTTCATTCTTCCTCTATGTTGTTTACGAAATCTGGTTCTTTTGGGGTTATAGTCGATGGTTCTTTCTTAGTTCCATCTCTACTGCAAAACTGGACATGAGAGTTTCTTCTCATCCAGCTCCTCGCGAATGAAATGAGAAAGCGTGCAAATTTCTCTAATTCCATAATATTTTGGAATATTATGGATAGATGCACATTAATAGATAATAGAAAAAGTTAGGGTTTTTTTAATATTGAATATTGAATTTGTTAAAATAGAAAAATATATAGTCAAGAAAGAAGATCTAGAATATATCTAGATGTGTGTGTCTATTTATCTATATTCTATATTTATAGATAATGTAATCTTTCTTAAAAAAAATCTCCTTATTTCGACTCTTATTGAATCGCGGGAAAGTATTCTAATTCAATAAAGATTTCGCGGGCGAATATTTACTCTTTCCTGTCTTATTTGTTAATTTATAACCTTACCAAATAAGGCAATTTTTTTGGTTTGTTCCGCCATCCCACCCAATGAAGTCTTAGGATTCTTTTCAATAAAATCCTATGCAGTCATAGGTTCTGTCGTTCCCACTACTTCTCCTTTAATGGTTAGGTCTGAATCCCACAATGGAGCTTTCCAAAAATTTCTTTCCGAGTCAATTTTCTCAGTTTTATTAACCCGGGCCGCTCTTTATTTTATTATTGCTTAAAATTTCTATTTTTTGTTTCAAGTTACGATTTCGAATTCTCTGTTATTTTTATTATATTGATGCTTTATCACATTGCCTTTTATGATGTAACTCATAGACCATACATATTGGAATCCTATATCTTTCTTATTCTTCTTCCTTCTTTCTATCATCCCTCCTTTTATCCACATCCCTTTAGTTTTGCTTCACAACCTAGAATCCGTTTTCTTTTTTAGAGAAAAAATTGCAGTTGCTACAACTATATGATAGATCTACTCATTTATGATAGATGTATTTATTCATATAGTGACTGTTTCTTAGTTAGGATCTCGACAATACGAAGCAATAGGTTGGTTATTAGTTAATTTTCTATAATTACTAAGTTTTTTCTTTTTCTATTTATAGTAGGGTTCAGTCAATTTTTTTTGAATCTCCATTTTTGACTCTAAAGAAAAAACTAACGAGTCACACACTAAGCATAGCAATTATATTAAAAGATTTATCAATTTTCATTAAATCTTATAGAAAGAGGTAGAATTTCTTCTTTTTTTTCAGGGATTTCAGGAAAAATAAGGCTCTTGTCATTTTTTATTCTATCACTGAACAGAATGGGAAGACAAGGCTAGTTATTCTTCGTCTACGAATATCCAAATTTTTACACCTAATACTCCATAGATAGTTCGAATTGGATAGCAGCAATAATCAATTTTAGCGCGAATTGTTTGGAGGGGAAGTCTACCCTTTTTGATGCATTCGGCACGTGCAATTTCTTTCCCTGCGAGACGACCTGCAATTTTTACTTTTACCCCCCTTATATCTGCTTTTTTAGTTAATTCAATGGCTTTTTTCATTGCCTTTCGGAATGAAACTCTATTTTTTAATTGGAAAGCTATATATTCTGCAAGAATGTTAGGTTGTCTATAAGGTTCTTTAACTTTTTCAATAGCAATATTAAGTCTCTGGTTTACAGAATTAACTTCCTTTTGTAGATCTTTCTCTAATTCTTCGATTGCTCCTTTTTTCTTTAATAAATTGGGGAATCCAATATGGATTATGACGTGGATCGTATCGATTTCTTTTTGAATTTCTATACGTGTAATTACTTCAGAACTTGAGCCTGAGTCCATTTTTCTATTATGTGTAATTACTTCGGAACTTGAGTCTGATTCTATTTTTCTATTTGAGCCTTTTTTCCTATTCTTTTGTATATAGTTCTTGATACAATTCCTTATTTTTTTATCTTCCTGTAGACCTTCAGAATAATTTTTTGGTTGTGCGAACCAAAAGGAATGGTGATTTTGGGTTGTACCAAGTCTGAAACCGAGTGGATTTATTTTTTGTCCCATATTTTTCTATTCTATTTTTTTTTACTGGGAATCGAAATCTAAGATGGATCTAAAGATTATTTAGATTTCTTTACTATATTTAGTACAATTGTTATATGACACATGGTTTTTTTTATGGGACAACTACGTCCTCGAGCTCGAGGTCTTAATTTTTTCATGATAGTACTCCTACTGACTTCGGCTTTAGTGATGAATAAATTCGCTTTGTCGAAATCCCTATAATGAGTAGCATTTGCTGCTGCCGAATAAACCAACTTTAGGATGGGATAAGATGCTCGATAAGGCATGAGGTTCAGTATCATAACAGTTTCCTCGTAGTAACGCCAGCGAATCTCATCAAGAACTCTTTGTGCTTTGAAAACAGACATATGGATGCGTTTTTGTGCTTTGAAAACCCGTTCGAACTTAAGTAGACGATCGGTTGGAACTTTCCTTGCGAGTTTCCTTAGCCCACTCTTCTTCTTCTTTATCCTAGGGGTATACTTTACCAGTTTGAAACTTGTCATAAATAAGGTTATTCCCCGGGTTATTCCCCGCCTACCTTTGTTTTTTTTTTATTTTGAATCTTTCTATTCTGAATTCAGTTAACGACGAGATTTAGTATCTTTTCTTGCACTTTCATAACTCGTGAAATGCCGAGTAGGCACGAATTCCCCCAATTTGCGACCTACCATAGGATTTGTTATGTAAATAGGTATATGTTCCTTTCCATTATGAATCGCGATTGTATGGCCAACCATTGCGGGTAGAATGCTAGATGCCCGGGACCACGTTACTATTGTTTCTTTCTCCTCCTTCATATTGACCTTTTCGATTTTTGCCAATAAATGATGAGCTACAAAAGGATTCGTTTTTTTTCGTGTCACAGCTGATTACTCCTTTTTTCCATTTTAAAGAGTGGCATTCTATGTCCAATATCTCGATCGAAGTATGGAGGTCAGAATAAATAGAATAATGATGAATGGAAAAAAGAGAAAAATCCTTTAGCTGGATAAGGGGCGGATGTAGCCAAGTGGATCAAGGCAGTGGATTGTGAATCCACCATGCGCGGGTTCAATTCCCGTCGTTCGCCCATCGCATTATTGCAAATTCCAAAAATGCAATTTTCCATATTCCTAGTTACGTATTTACTTACGGCGACGAAGAATAAAACTATCACTATATTTTTTCCTTTTCCTAGTTCTTCTTCCAAGCGCAGGATAACCCCAAGGGGTTGTGGGTTTTTTTCTACCAATGGGGGCTTTCCCTTCACCGCCCCCATGGGGGTGGTCCACAGGGTTCATAACTACCCCTCTTACTACGGGGCGTTTACCTAGCCAACACTTAGATCCGGCTCTACCCAAACTTTTTTGGTTCACCCCAACATTACCCACTTGTCCGACTGTTGCTAAGCAATTTTGGGATACCAAACGGACCTCCCCAGATGGTAATCTTAAAGTGGCCGATTTACCCTCTTTTGCAATCAGTTTCGCTACAGCACCTGCTGCTCTAGCTAATTGCCCACCCCTTCCACGTGTGATTTCTATGTTATGTATGGCCGTGCCTAAGGGCATATCGGTTGAAGTAGATTCTTCTTTTCTCTCAAAAAACCCCTTCCCAAACTGTACAAGCTTCTTCCAAAGCATACAGCTTTCTAGATGTATATGACGATCTCTAGACAGATGGATCTTATATGAATCGTATGATGAAGTACCACATGAGTGGATATATAGGAAAGGAATCCAAATCTGCCGAATCGCTCATGTTATGATCTTCTACATCCTAGGTCTCCGCGTTCCGTCATCTGGCTTATGTTCTTCATGTAGCATTCAGATCGAATGACTCTATGAAATTACGTCGATACTTCCACATATTATGGGTAACGTAGGAGACATCCCTATTTTCCCCGGGGGGTCTTAATTACCACTGCTTAGCTTTCAATTCGCCTCTGACCATCAAATTAAATGTGAATAACCCGTCCTCCTCTCTTTGAAACAAGGGGCGCTTCCGGTTCTGTGCGTGCTTCAAACAATTTTGTCTTCTCCATATTACCATATCTCTAGAGTCAATAATTTTCTATGAGGAACTACTGAACTCAATCACTTGCTGCCGTTACTCAACAGTTTTCTGTTGAGGTCTATCCCGTAGAGGTAGTCAAATTGGATCAGTGATCGATTTCTAGGTTTCGTCGTAAACCTAATTGGTTACTTCCAATTACGTAAATCAATAGTTCAAACCGCACTCAAAGGTAGGGCATTTCCCATTGATATAGGAACTTTTGTACCAGAAACAATAGTATCTCCAATTATAGCCCCTCTGGGATGTAAAATATATCTCTTCTCACCATCCCCATAGTGTATGAGACAAATGTATGCATTTCGATTAGGGTCGTATTCTATGGTTACGATTCTACCAGATATGTCTTTTTGATTCCGTCGAAAATCGATTTTACGGTATAGGCGCTTATGACCTCCCCCTCTATGCCTTGCGGTAATGATTCCTCTGGAATTACGACCTTTACCACAACGGTGCCGTCCATGGATCAAATTATTTCGTGGATTGGATTTCACTTGCCTGTCTACGGTTCCCTTGCGTGTGCTCGGGATAGGTGTTTTGTATAAATGTTTCGCCGTATTATTAAGTATTCTCCTTTAGTTTTTTTCTCTATCTAGAAGTGGAATAGAATAACCCGGTTGAAGGGTAATGATCATACGTCTGTAATGCATTGTATGTCCCAGAATAGGTCCCATTCTTCTACCCTTTCCGGGTAGTCGATGGCTATTCACAGCTACTACCTTAACACCAAAGAAGAGTTCGACCCAATGCTTTATTTCTGTCTTAGTGAATCCCGATTCGACATTAAAAGTATATTGATTCTTTCCCAATAAACGAAGACTTTTTTCTGTAAATACTGCGTATTTGATTCCATCCATAAATCGACTTTCCCTCCTATGCTCTGAGTTCCAGTATCGATAAGAATTCGAGTTCTTATTGTTCTTATGTTATGGTATGAATATACCATACCAATTCGTTATGTATGGATGATGGATGAGATTCCATGGATAGA